GGGTTCGAATCCCTCTCTTTCCGTTGATGATTGATTTCTCTTTCAAATTTTGCAAACCCTTTTTTATTTTATTCTTCACGCCCAGGATTACGTCCTGGATCATTAGATAGGAATCCAAAGATGAAGAGAGAAACAAAGAATATCACTACTGTGTAAACGAAAAGTTTGAGAGTAAGCATTACACAATCTCCAAGATCATTTTTGGGAAAAAACGAGAAAAGAGAATAGATCCTCCATTTTTATACCACATATTCTATTTTGACACCAAGAAATGAAGTGCTTTCTAGAAATAGAAAAGCATTTTTCGAAATGAAAATTCATTTGTAATAAGAGTCTTTTATTACCAAAAATTTCTTTCATATCCACAATTAGATATTGTGGAGGACCCTAATAGGGTTAGGGTCTTTCATTGGAAAAAAGGTCAGAATGGGGAAATGGGGCGAGCCTAATTTTAATTTATCGCGGCTATCCCAGACTTTCCATGTTTGAATCGAAGGTTCATACTGTAAGACTTAGTTGATCTTATTAATTGTATTTGTATTGTTAGAATTTTTTTTCTCGAATAAATCATGAATTTCCTAGGCATAGTATTAAAGATTTCATCGAAAACTTACAGCAGCTTGCCAAACAAAGGCTAAGAGAAAAAAGAACAAAGGTATGACTGGCATAACATCTACGATTGGATTCAAAAAAGCATAGGCCTCGGGCAATTTGGCGAATAAAAGACTACTCGAATAAAGGGCAGAATTAAGACAGATACAGATCAAACTAAAGATATTAAGCATAACAGACATTTTTTTCTTGGAGATAATTGCATTTTGATTGAGTTATTGATATTAAGTAAAAATAAAGTAAGGTAGAAAAAACCTTCTTTTTCTTTGAACCTACCCAATCAAAAATCCTCCAATTCTCAAAAGAGAATAGAAGAAATCATACTTTCTTTCATACAATATCTTAATTGAATTATATGTAATGATCAATAAATTCAGTTGAATTCTATATCTACACGTGTCAAAATCCTAGCAAGAATCTAATCTGTTCTAGAAAGATTTTCTATAGATATTTGGACCGGAATTGACGAACACCCAATACCAATATTATTCTTTATGAGTGTTGAATAGAAATCTATCGAATAGAAATCGAAATGGGGCGTAGCCAAGTGGTAAGGCAACGGGTTTTGGTCCCGCTATTCGGAGGTTCGAATCCTTCCGTCCCAGAGCATATCCGTTCTATCATAATTTTCTCAGAATAAAGATTGCATTGCTTTTTGAAACAACATTCTGTTTAAAGGCCTAATATTGGATAGAATGTGATTATTGTTTCTTTTCTGATTTTTAATGATTCTTCTCTGAATCATATCATCAAAAACTGAACTTAATCGAGTTCAAATGACATGCTGATGTAACTGAATATATTTGTGATCCAAGTAAGATGGGAACATAGATCACAAGAGTTTGAATTCAAAAAAGTAGGGCAGGCTTTTGTCCTATGCTCATTTCCTTCATATTGAAGGAAATTAGTTACTTAGAAAAACCTGACGTCCCATATCTATTTGAATTTTCAAAGATCCTTTTTGAATCGAAATGTGAAAGAGCCTATCTTACCTATCTTTTATTCCCTATCATTTAAAGTATCCCAATTATTAATGTTCTAATGTTCTGCGGATCTCTGAATTCTAAACAAGAGTAAGAGGGGGTTCTTGGTACTAATGAAATTCACTCAATGGGATTAAGTCTCTTAAGACTGGGTTAGGGTAAAATAAAAAATAGGAGCAAGGACAAGGACTTAATCTGGACTTGTTTGTCTTTGTCCCTAGACAAGATAGTCCGCATTCCGTAAAAAAGGATCCTTTTTTATTTATGACTCATCATTCCCATAGAATTTGGGAGTAGATAGGCGTTAATCAGCAATGGAAGGTATTAATTTGAATATCTGTGTCTGTCCAAATTGCATTAACAAAGAATCAAGTTACATATGTAACCGATGTATTTTCTTTGAACTTTTTAAGTATTTCGTGTTTGGCTCTAATGAATAATTGAAAATCCATGTAATGATTGAGACGGGGGGTGATTCATACATTTTATTCATTTTACTTTATGGCAAGATTGCAGAAAGATTACTTAACCCCAGGTTAAATAAAATACATATAAAATTACAATGAGGAAATGCTTAGCTTATATGTATGTATTGTTATCGTTCGATTTCATTCTATTTCAGTAACAACAGTCTTTCGGTTTTTGTGAAAAAGAATTGTAATCCCTTCTATGTTCAAATTGAAATATTTCGTTAAAGTGAAATATTTCAATTTAACATAGAATATCCATAACAGTGACAGTTGTTCAGTCTATCTGATAGATATGAAAACCCCCTATTCGTTCATCTGATTGAAAAAATAAGAATCGAAAGAATAAGGACCTAACTCTTCCCTTACATCAGTCTTTTTGAGCCATCTCATGAAAAAAACGAAATTGGATTTATTGGTAGATCTATTTATTTGCTTTAAATCATTGATGCTTCAATTCGAAAAGAAACAGAGATTTAGCTTTCTTATGATGATCAAATGTAATCTTTCAATTTAAAGATGGGGTCTTGCTAAGATTTTTTCAGAAAAATCTTCACCATCTATGTATAGAAAAAAAGTATAGATTACTATGTCTATGTACCGACTGAACCAATGACTATTCATGATTCCATAATTGAATCAATTCCATACTGGTTCCAAATAGAGGAATGTTATGGTAAAACTTCGTTTGAAACGATGTGGTAGAAAGCAACGTGCGACTTGAAGGACACGATCCGGTGTGGATTCTTAGTCTTACATCCACCATTTTTTATAGGTTTATATAGGAATGAAGGTGCTCTTGGCTCGACATCGTTTGTTCTCTTCCACTACAACCCCTCTTTTTTGTTGGGTTGTAATGTAAATAGTACATGATGGAGCTCGAGTAGAAAGTATTGATTCATTTCTCAGGGGCAAGGATCTAGGGTTAATGCCAATCAATAAATTGGAACAACTTCGTAAGTAGATCTTCGATATAGAAATCGAAAGGATCCGATTCGAGCAAGTTTTCAATTCCAAAAGCAAATTTGTTGGAATTGATAAAACCCTTTGGATCCAAAGTGTATCACGCGGGAATCAATCGTTCATATGATTCTTTGATAGAAAGAAATCACAAAAAGGGTATGTTGCTGCCATTTTGAAAGGATTAAGAAGCACCGAAGTAATGTCTAAACCCAATGATTTAAAACAAAGATAAAGGATCCCAGAACAAGGAAACGCCGTTTCCATTGTCTTAATAACTGGATCAGAATAAAGAATCAAAATAGATTTTAAACGAGACAAACAAAAAGGGGGGTTAAAGACCACTCAAAAAATGAAATTGCCTAAAGATTCTCCTTTGAGCTATTTTGGAGAATTTTCCAACTTGAGTTATGAGTACAAATGATTTTTTTTTCAAGAGGGAAGAAGAAAAAAATGAGTTAAATCACAGTCTAATTGATTTTATGGATCCTTTTGCCATTCGTTAGAATTCTATACATAGAAAAAACTTCGAATCATTTTTTCTCGAGCCGTACGAGGAGAAAACTTCCTATACGGTTCCAGGGGGGGTATTGTTCATCTACATCTATCCCAATGAGCCGTCTATCGAATCGTTGCAATTGATGTTCGATCCCGAAGAGAGGGAAGAGATCTTCGGAAAGTGGGTTTTTATGATCCGATAAGGAATCAAACTTATTTAAATGTTCCTGCTATTCTATATTTCCTTGAAAAAGGTGCTCAGCCTACAGGAACTGTTCAGGATATTTTAAAGAAGGCGGAGATTTTTAAGGAACTTCTCCCTAATCAAATGAAATTCCATTAAGGAAATAAAAAAAGGGGGGTAGTGATTCGTATATAACTTTGTATAACTTTTCTATACTATGTTTTTTTTATTTCCCCCTTTCTTGTTCTATTCGTATCTATTTATCATTGCTTCCATAGAATCCCATGTTTTATAACGACAAAACCCTATTTGATTGATCCTAGAAATAGAAAATTCTGGCATTCCCTTCAATGGGGCGTTTTTCGTTGGAACTCTACTAACAAGTAACAAACAAGGAATCCATTTTCTTTTATTCTACATTAATATTGATTGAATACAATCAATATTAAGTAGAATAAATAGAAATTAGAAATTCTATATATTTTTTTCTACTTCTTCCTTATTGATTCCTCCATCTAAACTTTTTTGTATCTATGTAGTGCCAATCCAACACAAGCCCTTATTTTTTTTTGAATATTAGTGAAATTGACTTTCTTTTGTTTTTTCCATTGTATTATTTTCTCAACATTTATATTGACAACAGTGTATCGAACAAATATAATTCATCGTGATAAGCGGATCTATTTATTTCTGTCCCATAGGTTTGATTTTTTACCTTACTTCATTCAAATGATGGGTTCATTGGATTCGCTTTGATACAAGAAGTATTTTTGAATTGAAAAAGTGGATAACATAAGAGAAGGGGTGGTCTATAAATTTTGACATTTATCTATCTTTTTTCTTTTTCTTTTATCGGATAATTTCTTGTATTTTCATCTGATCTAAACATTTTTATGTTTATGTTCCGAATCAATTAGAAATTTGTGTTTTTTTAGATTTTTTGCTTTCTTAGTTCAATGGTTTGATTGCCTCGTATAATCATTTATTTTGATTCTGATTGTATCTACATATTCTTTTCTTTTATTCTATTCGGGTTGCTAACTCAACGGTAGAGTACTCGGCTTTTAAGTGCGGCTAGGATCTTTTACACATTTGGATGAAGCGAGGGATTCGTCCATACCATCGGTAAAGTTTGGAAGACCACGACTGATCCTGAAAGGGAATAAATGGAAAAAGTAGCATGTCGTATCAATGAAGAGCTCTGAAAATATTTCATTCTTTCCGGATCGGTACAAAACCTTGTTTGAATTATGGAAATGGAGCAAAATGAATTCAATTGCAAGTTGGGTCGAATGA